CTTTTTGTAAGTTCAATACATCATGGATAGACTATACATAGGATCATAAGAATGAAAGATTATATCTGTCCAATTTGACTTGATTTCACCGAATCCCCCGTTACTGCTCTCTCGAGCAGTTATAGGTAGGGATGACAGGATTTGAACCTGTGACATTTTGTACCCAAAACAAACGCGCTACCAAGCTGCGCTACATCCCTCCAATTAGTCTCCAGTGTCATTGTAGAGAATTCCTATCTTGTTTTCCACATCGTTTTTTCGTCTATCGATTCTATAATATATAGAATTTATCTGTCCATTTCGTCCTTTTGGTCTCATTTAACATATAATATGCATTAAGATTCATAAAAAATTTTTATCCATTTGAAAAATGGAACCGAATCTGTCGGAAAATTCAATGACTATTTTTTGGGAATACTCGAGACGAAAAGGACGTTTTTATCTTATCTTTTAAGAAAAATATGGAAATAGTTACGGGATCATTGTACATGTCAATTTGAATTCGAAATTCCGCGGACAATTCTAGTACAATTAAAAGTGGTCGTTAACTACCTATGCATCTGATCATATATGTATTATCATTATGTATTACAATAAAATGAAGGGGGTTTTCAATGCGAGATCTAAAAACATATCTTTCCGTGGCACCGGTACTAAGTGCGCTATGGTTCGCGTCTTTAGCAGGTCTATTGATAGAGATTAATCGTTTTTTCCCGGATGCGTTGACATTCCCCTTTTTTTCATTCTAGTTAGTGACGTGGAAAGGAATAAAGAAGATTAGAACTACAATGAAATATCGGTCACTAATCAAGTCTCCCCCTCTATTTTTCTTTTCTCTATTTCTCTTTTCTCTATTTTTTCTGATTTTTAGAATAAGGGAGGAAAGAGAAAGAAGAAAAGTGGATTCAACGGCTGTGGGATTCGGATTCAAATTCGAATATATAGAATAATAGAGGAATGGAAGTAGACTATAAAATGTGGGTCTAGCGAAGAGTATTATACAAGATACTTAAACGAAATCGTGTACTGTGATTTGAAATATCGTTTCGAAATCTTTGGATCTTATTTGAATATATTGATTGTAGCAAAATTTTTCATAATGTGAGTTCAAGTTAGCAACTTCTACTTTTTCTTTCTTCTTCATTTCGAATCGAAAGGAAAAGCGTTGAGTAAATAAAAAATCCAAAGGAGGTTCATGGCCAAGGGTAAGGATATCCGAATAACAGTTATTTTAGAATGTACTACTTGTGTTCGAAAGGTTGTTAATAAGGCATCAAAAGGCATTTCCAGATATATGACTCAAAAGAATCGGCACAATACGCCTAATCGATTGGAATTGAGAAAATTCTGTCCATATTGTTACAAACATACGATTCATGGGGAGATAACGAAATAGCTCGAACCGAGCACTTGCACCCTCCCGAGGAGGAGGAAAAATGCTATGCTAATTATCGCTAAGATAATTTGAATAAAAAGAAAATCCTATTGTTTTTATGTATTCTAATTCATTTTCTAGATCCAACCGAAATAGGATTTTCGGTTTAAAGAAATAAATTAAACAAACCATGGATAAATCCAAGCGACCTTTGCTTAAATCCAAGCGACCTTTGCTTAAATCCAAGCGATCTTTTCGTAGGCGTTTGCCCCCGATCCAATCGGGGGATCGAATTGATTATAGAAACATGAGTTTAATTGGTCGATTTATTAGTGAGCAAGGAAAAATATTATCTAGACGAGTAAATAAATTGACCTTGAAACAACAACGATTAATGACTCTTGCTATAAAACAAGCTCGTATTTTATCTTCGTTACCTTTTATTACTAATGAGAAACAAGGTGAAAGAAACAAGTCGACCGCGAGAGTCCGAAAGAAACATAAGTCAGACAGAAAAAAATATAAGTCAGACGGAAAGAAATATAAGTCGACTGTGAGAAACACAAAGAAATAGAAGGCGAACGTGAGAGACAAAAAAAATAGGCTGACTCTTTCGTCACTTGAATGAAAATTCACCCCCGAACTCAAACGCAGATTGATGCTTTGTGCAAAAATCCGACAATCCGGACCGGCTTTGCTTCTCGTTTCGTAAGACAAAAACAAATCAAAAATCGGATTCAGAAGTCAAACTCCAAATTGTTGATTGAAAGTGTTGAGTCCTATTTCTTTTTTGATTCATTTTGACTCTACTTTCCCGGAGGTCATTCTCCGGGGAACTCCGTTTAAATTACTCCGGCAGATTCCTTCCAATTTACTTTTTTTATGATTTCATTGGAAATTAGATAAAGACAGTTTTTATTTGCTATAGCTATTTGCGCAAGTATTTTACGATTAAGAAGCAACTGTCTCTTGTATAGATCGTGGACGAATTTACTATAGGTATAATATACCCATCCGTCACGAATTACTGAATTGATTCGAGTGATCCACAAACGACGAAAATTTCTTTTTTGCCCATTCCTATCCCGATGAGACGAAGCCAAAGCTCTTATGTCTTGTTGAGTCTTTAAAAGACCTCCCCGAAAGCTTGATATAAATGAACGTGCTTTTCTTCTACGTCTCCGAGCTATATATCCCCGTCTAGTTCTGGTCATTGAATATGCATAAATCAAACTTTGTCGAATAACTAATTGATTTCTGTTCTTGCAGTTATTCTTTTTCCCCCTTCCTAGTCTATTAATAACCCAATGAGTTTTTCCAATGTATAAACTCAAAATTCCAATGGCTTTGGCTACGATAACCTTCCCGACCACGATTTTTTATTTTTTCGAGACCTTTGTTTTACCTCACAATTTGAAATTGGATTCTACTAGGTATTAAAAAGATAATAAGAAATATAAATTCTAAAGCAATAGTGGATTCCATCGTTTCTATGGTTACTTCTTAAACGGTGAGGTCTTCTCTATACACCGGAGCCTTTAACTTCATTTAATTAATGCTATTGGGAACTTGTATAGTTCACATTCTTTAGCTCTACCCATGAATTATCCAGTAACTAGGTCTTCACAACGAGATCTACCTATACAGTAACGGTATTTAATTATGAGGGTTGGCTGGATAGCTGACCCTGTTAGTCCGTTCTTGCAAGAGGGTGGCCTAATCTTTGAAATTGAAACCAAGAGTTCCTCCGCTTAATGGATAAGCATTTGCTACCAATGGAGAATTCTTAAATTGAGGTGATTGAATTTACACCAAGGGAAACCATAAATTTCCTACACAATGAAAGGCCTATGATCCATTTTCGTTTTTTAGATAGTAAATAGAGTTCATTTTTTCGTTCCAGCCTATTCACCGGTACTGACCTTTGATACTGGAAACTTGTTCGCTTTCCTTTGTTCTAGCTCATGATCTGAACGAGTCGCACATACAACCTAGTACACGTTCCTCGACGTTGAGGGCATCTCTTAAGAGCGGGCGATTTTGTAACATTTCTGATTGGCTGTCTTGTCTTTCTAATAAGTTGTTTAATAGTTGGCATGTTGAATCATAGATATAGATATAATTGGATGGTTTAGATCCATCCTAACCGGAGTATTTCGAGTCAACTCGGTCGGTAGCGGTAATCTCAAATTAGGGATTTGCGCGAAATACAGGCTAGTATCATTTACGCCCTTCACGCCATTGAAGCCCTTCAAGTCCTACAGAATCAACAATTCCATAAGCTTTGGCTTCTTCTGGTGACAGAAAAACATCTCTTTCCATGTCTTCGAAGACCATCCAGAAAGGTTTGTGCGATCTTTGTACAAAAAAGTTTGTGATCTCTTCACGTAGTTTTAGCACCAAATCTGTGTCCGTGATTACCTCTTCCATGTAGCCTTGAATAAAAGTACTAGTAGGTTGGTGGATCATTACCCTGATGATATAACAAAATCAAAAGTTTTTCTATTGCACATGATGAAGGGAAGATAAAAGAAAGAGAAAAGAATAGCACGAAAAAAGATAGAATTGAACAACCGTACAGGCATCTTTCTATGCATTGCATACGGCTCTAGAATAAAATTGATCCTTACGCCCCTCCAACGAAAGAGAAAAATAGGATTGATTAGACCCCGATCGCAAAATGATCAAATTACCACCCTTCCTTTCGTGGGAGTTAAAAACTACTATGATGGCTCCGTTGCTTTCTATATTTCTTTTTTGTCTATGATTAAGCAATCCCAAAGTTGCTTTTTATTTGATTAAATAACCTAAGGAAAAAAGAATTTTTTTCACTAGTTCAGAACATAAATATTATTAAGAGATCTGCCGTGTGAAAAAAAGTTTGTGACGCTGAACTGCACTGCCGATAGATAAGAACACATCGGAAATACCTTTTATCTCATACTACTCTCTCGATAAAAAATCTAATGCTTTGAAAAAAACTTTTGTATATCGAATTCAAAGTGCCATGCTATTATTACTTTATTTATTCATATTTCATATGGAGATTCATTTTTCATATGGCGAAGGCATAGTCGTCTTTTTTCTTTCAAATAAAACCTCATTGGCGCCAAGCGTTAGGGAATGCTATACGTTTAGTCTGTGAGCCTCCGGCCAGGACAAAAGCTGCCATTGAAGCGGCTACTCCCAGGCAGAGTGTATGTACATCTGGTAGCACAAAATTTATCGCATTATGAACAGCTAGCCCATGCATTACTCCTCCACCCGTAGAGTTTATAAATAAAAATTGCTCTTGGTTACAATCGTCGATATTCAGAAATATCATAAGACCGACAATGTGATTTGCCGTCTCGGGACTAAGGTCTTTGAATAAAAAAAGTGCTCTTTCTCGATAAAGTCGGTCGATTAGGTTAAAATTGTATTCCGTAGGAACCGTACAGGCGCCGTTTGGCGCATACGGTTCAAAAAAATTTGCAAAAAAATCAATGTGGATATTCCAATCCCCTTTCGGATTTCAGAGCATGCTCTTTACTGACTCTTAATTTTTCTTCGATTTTTCAATAAAGATGAGTTTTGATTCCTTTCCTTAGAAAAAAGAATTCATTAAACGGATCGAATTCACTTTTCATTGATGTATTCTTTCATCGCGATCCAATCCAAATCACGATGTCATTTTCTTGTTCCAAACTGGGCCTCTTTTATCTTACTCTTTTTAGGTTTATACTCTACTTCGGGTAAAGATCTGCCCGCCTTCGATTTGCACATATAGGACAAATCCTCCCCTTACCACTTCTTTTTTCTCAATCCGTACAGTCCGGCAAATATTTGAGGTCTTTATACATATTATTCGATTGATTAAGAGAACAGTTTAAAATAACTTCTATTTCCAAAGAAGATTTCTTTAGAAAGAGGAATCCCTTTATAAGGAGTAATGGTAGATATATTACCAATTGGTTTTTTTAAACGAAGTCTGGATATTTCAATTTCTTAGTCCAACCGAGCCAGCCATAAATTATTTGAATTGATAATAGTAATTTGAATCCCCTTAAAAAAAGGATCTAATTGCACTTCACGCTCCAAATTTTTGATGATCCAATTCATCTTTTTTGGGCGAAATAGAGGATCTCTTGATCGGGGAGAGAAGGGGGAAAGCCCATATGACCCAATAGATCTGCCAAGTCGCACTATAAGTCAACCCAAGTTGCTTCCTCGTCTTCGTCGTCAGGAATATCATAAGGTATTTTTGGCACACCAACAGGCATTAAATGAAAGAAAAAATAAAAAAAATACTAGACTTTAGATGTGAAAACGTAAGAAGGGTTTTATTGTTTTTATAATATTGTTCTTTATCAAAAATGCATAAAGAAAGACAGAATGAATAAGATAAATTCTTAGAACTAGGCCCCTGTAATCATGAACAAGGATGGTCACATTCGTTTATAGAAAAGGCATCAAGCGGCCCATTGCGTATTGGTACTTATCGAGTATAGAATAAATCTGCTTCTCTTTTTTCCTACGAACGGAATTGTTCCATTATTGCTAATAGAATCAAATAAATTCTGAACCCTTGCTCTGAACTAATCGCCCTCTCCTCGGGGGACGTAACATCGGCAGAGTATAGTCGTGTCCAATGCAATAAAGTTGCGTAGTGTCTTTTTTCTTTGATAAAGGGGTATTTTCATGGGTTTGCCTTGGTATCGTGTTCATACTATCGTATTGAATGATCCCGGCCGGTTGCTTGCTGTTCATATAATGCATACAGCTCTGGTTGCTGGTTGGGCCGGTTCGATGGCTCTGTATGAATTAGCAGTTTTTGATCCTTCTGACCCCGTTCTCGATCCAATGTGGAGACAGGGTATGTTTGTCATACCCTTCATGACGCGTTTAGGAATAATCAATTCATGGGGTGGCTGGGGTATCACAGGAGGGACTATAACATCTCCGGGTATTTGGAGTTACGAAGGTGTCGCCGGAGCGCATATTGTGTTTTCGGGCTTGTGCTTTTTAGCAGCTATCTGGCATTGGGTGTATTGGGATCTAGAAATATTTACTGATGAACGTACAGGAAAACCTTCGTTGGATTTGCCCAAGATCTTTGGAATTCATTTATTTCTCGCGGGGGTGGCTTGCTTTGGTTTTGGTGCATTTCATGTAACAGGCTTGTATGGTCCGGGAATATGGGTGTCCGATCCTTATGGACTAACTGGAAAAGTACAACCGGTAAATCCAGCGTGGGGCGTGGAAGGTTTCGATCCTTTTGTTCCAGGAGGAATAGCCTCTCATCATATTGCGGCTGGGACATTGGGCATATTAGCAGGCCTATTCCATCTTAGCGTCCGACCACCCCAACGTCTATATAAGGGATTGCGCATGGGTAATATCGAAACTGTCCTTTCCAGTAGTATCGCTGCTGTCTTTTTTGCAGCTTTTGTTGTTGCCGGAACTATGTGGTATGGTTCAGCAACTACCCCGATCGAATTGTTTGGACCGACTCGTTATCAATGGGATCAGGGGTACTTCCAACAAGAGATATATCGACGAATTAGTGCGGGGTTAGCCGAAAATCAAAGTTTATCAGAAGCTTGGTCTAAAATTCCTGAAAAATTAGCCTTTTATGATTACATCGGCAATAATCCGGCAAAAGGGGGATTATTCAGGGCGGGTTCAATGGATAACGGGGATGGAATAGCGGTTGGATGGTTAGGACATCCTATCTTTAGAGATAAAGAAGGTCGTGAACTTTTTGTACGTCGTATGCCCACTTTTTTTGAAACATTTCCGGTCGTTTTGGTAGATGGAGCCGGGATTGTTCGAGCGGATGTTCCTTTTCGAAGAGCCGAATCGAAGTATAGTGTCGAACAAGTCGGTGTAACTGTTGAGTTCTACGGTGGCGAACTCAATGGAGTCAGTTATAATGACCCTGCGACTGTGAAAAAATATGCTAGACGCGCTCAATTGGGTGAAATTTTTGAATTAGATCGTGCTACTTTGAAATCCGACGGTGTTTTTCGTAGCAGTCCAAGGGGTTGGTTTACTTTTGGACATGCTTCATTTGCTTTGCTCTTCTTCTTCGGACACATTTGGCATGGTGCTAGAACCCTGTTCAGAGATGTTTTTGCTGGGAT